TCTAAGGCGGACTCTGGCTCTTTCATTTGTAAGAGTCCTCCTCAGGCACGAGATTGTCCGATGAAGGAGAAACTTGCTGGTTGCCGAGGACAAGAGGGAAGAACCCCTAGGGTGAATCCGTTACAGTTGCGGAATGCGATCACCCATTAGAAGCCTACGTCTGCTGGGCTTATGTATGTTGATATAGTGCTGAATGAAATGGCCAGTGAATCCCGTTCAATCCATAAACACGTGCAATTCAATCTCAATACTAATCGGGTGGAGCCTTATTTCTTGATAGAATCGGAGATCTATTTCATTCCTACTTGCTTTTGGTTTCCGAGAGAGCCCGGCCTTGCTGCCAGAAAAGGGACATGCTTACTTCATCTTTACTAAGATATCATGCATACACCTGTGGGGTACAACTAAGTATAGTATTGTACTTGCCTACATATCCGGTTTCACTTAAGTAACGGAATCAAGCCCTAGTTTGTAGTTCTTAAACCCTTGTGAATGAATAGGAATGATATAGCAATAATAGCAGCTCCTAGTAAAACTACTGGCAATATTATATTCTAGAAGAATCATGGGTGGTAGGCGCGGATGTCTTCTTTTTCAATAACAAATCGATTACATCCTCATATGTTTGAATGGACTCAAAATTGAAATTTTTTATATAAAACTATTTCACGATATATAGGTAGAGGCTCCAAAAGATAATCATTTTAATACAAATTTTAAAAAGAGATTTGAGTGTTTCTTATTCGTCTTTCCTCTATCTTGGCAGACTGGGGAAAGCAAAGCTAACCTTTTCACATTTCATTTCATGTTCGCATTTCAAACTTGCCTCTTAACCCTATTCGCTTAGCCAGGTATTTATTCCCGCAGCGGAGGGTAGCCTCGTTTGCCGCTCTATCGATTGTTATTATCTTAGTTAGCTATTTAGGGGGCAGCCCTAGATTGTATATGGTTATTTAATTTCTGGACTTCACTCGGGACCTCACTCGCCCAGTCGTTAGCGCAATAGTAGTCTCAAGTCTTTCCATTATCACTAGTTGATACCCTGTTGGGGTAAACTATAGACAGGCTAGCTCGCGCCTCAGCTAAAGGAAAAGAGCCATACAATGAATAAGGCAAGGTAAGCACTCGGTCCTCGAAGTCAGGTTAATCTGTTGGGTGGCTTTCAATTGACCTGATGTATTCCCTGAGCTATAAAGCAATTCTAGCATAACTAAGCCATCGGGTGCGCATCATCAGGAGTTCTATCTCCGTCTCCACAAAGGTTCTCTTGAAAGACATCCTATGGCGTTAGTAGATTCAAAGCAGAACAACTCATCGGTAGCCTATCTGCCCCTGCCATGGGTGCAACTGTCCTTCCGTGTTCTTATAGAATTTTTTTTGACTCTAAGAGTAAGGTACAAGTGCGCAATCCTATACAATCTTATTAGTACCATCCCTTGTACCGCTTCCTTTCTCTCTCTGCCCACCGCTCTCCCTGTGGGTCGAGCCTCCTTTTCAGTCGCCCTCTACAACTAAGTAAGTTTAGCTCTTTCGGCTCCTAGACCAGCTGTGATCTTTCCTCCTGTTGGTTTGCTTACTTAAAGATATGCATCGTTAGAGTAAGTCCCTTTTTTTGGAGTTCAATTCCGAGCCGGTAAGCAATACAAAGCAAGTCAACGTGGGGTCTCTCGATGGCCATAGACCTGAATGGTTGGAGTGTGCAGGATCACTCCTGAGACTTTCTTCCTTCATATAAGGAATCCTCTTGGTTGGTCGAAGCTAGAAGACGGCTGGACGAACTGCTATTTTGCATAGGGGGAGTGAGATAGGCTAGGTGCTTTTACTCAACTCGTGAAGGTTCATTTCTAGTTAGCAAGGATAAGGAAGCAAAGGTAGAGTCCTTTAAGAATATGTCTGTCATTACGTGTAGTCAGGAAGCAAGCAACCTGCAGCTATGAGTGAAATGTATGGCCATTGACCATGCTTCCTTGGTCGCTCCTTCTTTAAAGATGAGGGGAAGCCTTTACTAAACTAATAACTTACTTCACTGCAAGTGCCTTTGGAGATGAAAGAAAACTTGTACCATTCACTCCTCCTAGGAGCCAACCAGGTATACCACCAGGTGATGTAGACGGTAGAATTGGCATCATCCAATCTACACCCATTTGGCCCACCATATCATACACTCTCCAAAGAAGTCCGAAACGGATGTTTTTGTATACGGAGACCGAGCTTCTATTCTAGAGGTTCCAGAGGGGCTGGCTTTGAATTGTTCTACAGTATCGTATCGACAGGAAGCTAATTTCACTCCTCTGTTCCGAGGACGGGTAAGAATCTCTTATAGCACGTGGGATATTCTCTTTCGTATCCTGTCAACCTTACTTGTGAGTTTAGCAACCCTCGATTAGCTCGTTCGTGAGCAGCACCGGCTGAACCTGAGGAGCATGCCCCGAGACTGACACTCCGGTTACTTCATCAGCAAGAAGTGATATGCAAGAATCTTTCTTCTTCTATATAGACTCTCTCGGGGGCCACTTTATTCTTCCTCTGCTCAAAAAGAAAAGGAAGTTGACTTCACCTCCGGTGACCTGCTTCGCGGGATCGCCTTACGTATAAGGACCTGATCCACTCTAGGCTAAGCTTATTTGGGCGAAAGCTACTATGTGATCTTCCAATTGAGTTGAGAGAGTTTTCAATCGAATTCGCATTTCTCGTTATCTAAGCTATTTCGAGTTGGATGATTTGAGTGTGCAATGCGTGGAGTCAACTAGTGGAAAACTGGCAACCTATGACCAAAAAGCTTCAAATTAGGCACAGTAGCTGATAGAGTAGAAGGTGAGATTATATATTCTATAGCCTATGCGCCTGCTTCTGATGAGATAGAAGTAGGATCCCGGTGCGTCTTCCTTCGGTCGGCCTGTCATCGAAGGATGTTAGCAAAATCAGAAGAACGTCAGGCTTGAAGGCTCGGGTTGGTCAAGCGAACTGATTCATTTAATTCTTCGCCTAGTCTTAGCACCCGCAAACAGAAAAGGAGCTGTGAGGATCCGAAGTAGGCTAACTACTAAGGCTCAAGAGACCATTCCCTAGGGTAAGATCTTATTCTACTGGGATTGACTCGCGTAGCGCGTAGAAGGGTGTCTCATTCCTTTTGTCTTTTGGTAGATCGGTCTTCCGCTTTCTTTCACAACTGCGTCCTCTCTTTCATCCCCGGGGCAAGGTTTGGTCACTTTTGACTTTCCTTTTGAGATAGTATTCAGTCTCATTTCTATCTCACTCTCGTTCTTTTGAATTCTTCTTGTGCCTTCTGAACCTTTCTTTGGGAGTTGGACGAGTGGATAGTAAGGGGGTGGGTGCCCCGATTCCACGAGCGAGAGAGAGATAGCTATTCCCAGGCGGGGCTGCTTCCCTATTCTAAGTCGTCTTAGCGATGGGCAGTACAAAGTGTTCAAGAGCAATAAGAGGGCAAAGGGTCCCAGCATGAGTGGGTAGGGCTCATCGGCGACTGCTTCAGCCAAGGTACCATCCATCCATTTTATCCGTCTTGATTTTGAATTTTGAAAGACTATGACTTTATCCTTCCTCTCCCTTCAGTCGAGCACCCTCCAAGACTTACCTAAACTATTATGTCGAGCTTCAAACCTCAACACTAATAGTGAACTAAATCTTAGTAAGATCGACCTCAGCGGAATAAGGAGTGGTGATACTGAATTCATAGAACGAAATGAATAGTCGACCTAGGAATTGCATGTCTGAACCATGCGCCTTAAATGTATCAGCGCTTGACTATAATCACACATGAAGATCTTTTATCGCGCGATTTGGATATATAAAATACTATCTTGGAGGCAGTCTCATACGTCCACCCACCGACAGCTGAGGCTCCTCTTTCTGTTGACCGCAGAAAGTCTCCTTACGTAACTATCAAAACAGAACAACTAAGGATAGTCAAATGCAAAGGGCTTGATCTAGAGGGTGCTCCATTTTGCGACTTTACAGGCCCCCTAGGGGCACCCCATGTGACGGTCTTACGGCCGAGCTTTTTCCTTAGTCAAATTCACTTTTCGGGTTGGTACCAACGGACGCTGCTACTCTTGTTAATGGGTTCCCAGAGAGGTCATATCCTGCTCGCCGAGACGCACTTTTCTAACTAAAAAAAGGGGGTCCTCATGTTATGTAACCAATTCATCAATTCAAAGGAGCTCTGCCCATCTGCAACTGCCGTGACTGAGTCTTCTTAGCTTGATCTACGCGGTGTCACTTTCTCTAAGAAGAGATTTTACCTCTCTATATACTCTATAGGGCGGCCAGTCCAGGAGACTAAAGATCTAAGTAAATGTCATCCAGTTCAACACCCGAAGTGGAGGTTGTTCAGGCACCTGCGGCAGGTGGGTATTCAAGGTCTTCGCGCATTTGCCTCTCTTCAATTGGCACTACAGCCGTTGGCGTTGGATAAGATTCATTCCTCCTTGCAGTGGAGGTTCCAAAACCGGCGTTTTTATATAGTGACGTTGAGATTTACGAGGTTTCTCGGGAGAAGACCAGGGTCAGCCGCTACCGGAGGCGAAAGAGAAGAGACAATTGGATGAAATCCATGTCCGGGACACGCGAGATCCTAACCAGCGTCAGAATGAGCAGATCGACCAAGTAATCCTGGAATCCCTTTTGCTTTTGGCCTCAACCACAGAGGCTTCCTCTAGCCTAGTAGCCCCCGAATGAATGCTTTATAGAGATAGAGCCGGCATACCAAGGAGCAAAGCCGCCCTTTCGGCCCCTTCCTTCTTCTTCTCAGCCTTTAATTTAAGGGCTGGTGCCCGGGCTAAGCAAACAAAAAAAGGTGAGTGATTGCCACGGCTGAAGACTAAGTGGTACCCTAGTTTCCATCTACAGATGAAGGGGATAGATTCTCCAATACTGCTATGAAAGATGGAACCCGCATCTTTGAAGAACATGCAGGGGGGCTAGACTGCCGCCTATTCCTCTCTTCCTAATAATTAGGAAGACCCCGATGGACGCATTCCAGTCTTGTACTTTGGCTCCTCCGGATGATGCTTTGATCTCAGTAATAAAAAAAAAACGAACGTTTTAGGCCCTTTTCTTTTTAAGGCTCTGATGATCACCACGTAAATCTGTTTTCGTGGCTTCACACGCATCTATTTAGCTTTCTAGCTTGGCTCGCGAAGTCTAGCCTGCTTTCATAAAGAAGGATGTCCTTCCATCCTGTTCAGGAGAACAATAGCTTTCAAAGAAGCTCCGAGCGCCCGCTCTCTTATTCAAAACCTATGCCCAACCTTAACTAGTTGTCTGGAACGAAGCGAAAGGGTTGAGCAGGCGGGTGACCAAGTGGCTGTCATAGATACGCAATTGCCTAAGGAAAAAGGCGGGCTTTTTAGCCCTTGCGATAGGATTGCACTTTTCATACATAGATTTTGAATCTTCCTTCTCGGGATTGCCCCCTCTTTCTCCACGAGGAAGAGCTCTAGTCAGTTTTATTGGACGGGTAAGTCTATCGATTTTCAGATCGAGTTTAGAAAGGAAAAAGAGACTTGCTTCCTTCTTGAATCGACTGTGACAATTGCATAAGAGAAGAAATTTCCTTCATCCCTTGGATGAAAAGGTAGTTCACGAGAAAGTCAGAGTCAAGAAGTGCCAGAAAAGATATCCTTTCTCATCTCAGAGGCCAAAATCTTTTGTTTTGCTTGAGCGAGACTTTTGAAACCATCGTTATGGATTTGATATGCGGCTAAGGAGCTCAGAGAGAAGCTTACCCTAGTTAGCGAGAAAGCTGTATCGACGGATCTACAGTGTTCTAAAAGCTCTCTATCCAATAGCCGGGCCTCCCTTCCTCTGTCAAAGTCATCGATGTGCTTCAATTAGAAGATAAGCCATAAAGCGATAAAATCCCCCAGCCCAGTATGGAAGAGGCAAAAGCCAGCAACTTGTTAGGATTAGGTTAACCTATCTCTAAAGGGGCTTATGCACTCCACTCGTTACCACTAAACGACGAAGCCAGGAGCGGAAGGAGGGACTTGAACCCTCAACCTCAGCCTTGGCAAGGCTATGCTCTACCATTAAGCTATTTCCGCCAGCTACGGTAGTGGCGAAGCACTACTGAGCAATTAACGTCTCACTTGATACGGGCGACTTCTCTTTTTCCGCCGGACCACAGTCTTTTACCTCCCTCCGATCGATCTACGAACACGAGTAGGTAGGCGGCTAGGGGGTTTGAAATAGGAAATAAAATAAAAAGAAATCTCCGGCCGCTCAGTGCCGTTATTGGTGCGAGTTGTAAGGAGTCTTGGTCTCGAGTCGAGCTGGGACGTCATTTCATTCTCGTAACGGAATGAGTGCACCGCAAGACCAGACAAGTAGCTCCCCTGCCCCGCAGCGGCGGCATCTGTCTTTTAAGTTCAGTCATTTCCTAATCCTAAGACGACTCCTCTTATTCTACGATAATACAAGCTGCAGCTCCACAAGTCTGCTCGGAACCGGTCGATTCCTAAGCCATTCGTTCCCCCCTCTCGGTTGGCCCTTGCCAGCCACTAGAGCAAATAAAAGAACCTACAGTGAATGAACTTAAAGAACCGCAGATTTTAACCGGATTGCTACTCCTTCGTTTGGAAGACCTACTGAACTCCTACTGACTGAATGGCATTCCTACTGTCACTAATGGACTAAAAGCAAGACTTCTCTGTGTGAACCCCCCGGTAAAGGAGACCTGTCTAGTAAAATAAAATAAGCTTATTTTAATAAATTTGCTCATTCATTACTTAACTTATGCAATTACTTTATTTTCGTAGCGTCAACGTTGCCTTTATATCTCCCTCGTCTAGTCGAGATTCCCTATGAGAAAGGGATCAAATCTGTAGTTGTTATATACGTGAATCCAATCTCGCTTCTATTCATCATCCATTCTGAGGAAAGATTCTTGAATAACAGGCTAAGAATAGTCTTCTCAGTCCTTGTCCGTTATGTATGCTCCAGTAAGAAAGTCCCTTACTTCGGCTAGTAAGGATTTTCATTTTAGGCAAGCAATCGAGTACCTTTTTTTTTTTACAGGTGCTGCAATAGAGGAGATTTCCATTGGAAAAGTTAAAAGACTTAGATAACACACCAGGTTTACAGAAAGAAAAGTTCACGTAGATAAAAGAGATTAGACTAGTCATTGCACTAGTAGCGTCTACGAGCCTCCCGCTTCGGTACCATCTCCTTTTTTACCAGTCGAGCTGCCCTGTCAACCCTTTGCGGCGCTTGCTTCCTAGCTAGAACTCACACAGCGCAAACATAAATTAGAACTAAGCATAGTCTTATATACCCTCCCTAGCGCACAGAGCAAGAGTAAGCTACTTCATTCGAGAAGAAGAAATACGCTAACGATCGGCTCAAATTCAAATAAGGATGCCTCATCTCTTTCCAAGCTAGCTCCGATGCAACTGCTATCGAATTAGCTCTTGGGGATCTCATAGGTAAGAAGGAAGCCAATGCTGGAGGAAGGTGTCTCATCTCAGGAAGAGAATACGCCGCTTGAGAATCAGCTGTTGACTGACTTTAACAAACAAACAAACAGCAGGTATTAGGGATCCCCTGATCTTATTTATTAGAGTAGGGAGAACATGAAATTAGGGAAAGGAACCGTTAGGCCACTCGATGAAAGGAAGAATAGCAGCTGCCAAAGCAAAAGACCAGGCATTGGACTAGTTGAATGAAACCTTATCCATCCCATTATGGAGTGCTAACCTGATATTCTTTTCTCAAAAGACATGGCCTCCCCTAATGGACTTTGGAACAGATACACGAGCCACTATCTTAGATACCATCTTTCTTGAGTAGCAGGGGGAGTTTGAAACACAAAGCAATCAGGCTGTGCACCACCTTGAAGGGCTGAGGCAATGAAAATGAGTGAATCCCTACGGCTTCTTCATATCCGGAAGAAAGCAGTCAAAACAGCTCATAGACAAAAAGTTTCGCCCGGAGTCCCTTTTTCCAGTCTCAGGGAAGGATTCAGATAGAACCGATTCAACAACAGAGGAAAAAACTTTCTATGGAGGTGGGAAGGGCTTTCAGTCCAGACTCATTCTTCTAGGTCCAATTCCACACGGAGCGGCAATCAAGATGGCAAGGAAAGTCATTGATAGAAAGATTGCTACTCTAGCTTCGCTAATGAGAGTTGGGACTTAAGTTGGCTTACGTTCCTGTGGAACTTCCGAGACGAAGCTAAGGCTTTCTTCTATCCCATTAGCTGTAGAGCATCCAGTTCAAGCAGAATTCTAACTTGAGGTGAGGATGGCACCTTCTTATTTATTTTATTGCTACTGGTTTGTTCCACAGTCCCACTTCCTCACTCCCCGGCTATACAGGGCCTTCCGCAAAGGCAGGTTAGCTGTTTGCAGCTAAGTCAAAGCAGCAGAGAGTCGCTGGGAAAACCTTGATTCAAAACAACCTCGTTCTCCTTGAGCCCCAGGAATAAAATCAAAACCTTGCATTGCACCTTAGAATAGAATCGATTCTAGCTACCTTTCGGAGATTGAGTAGGCCCTTTCTCCGGCTAACGTCTATCCCTTTTCTTGTTTTTTTCCCTAGTCCCTGATTCACAAGTAGTCTATTTAGAAAGAATAGATATCCCGCTTAACCTTTCGTAGCTGACTTGAGTCCCTAAAAAGTCATTCGATTGCTCGTGACGGATAGATACACATATGGTATGGGGTTTAGCTATTGAAGTGAGTCTTTGTCCGAGATGCAAGCTATTCTTCTCTTTCACCTGAGATCAACTTGCTTGTTTCCTCGTCCATGAGATTTGACATTTGTGATGAAAGACCCGGCGTAGTCAGAATCAAATAGTCATTCCCAACCTCCGATACAAATGAAAGTCGTCTTGTCCAGTCCTACCTATGCCAATTTTTGTACTTTGATCACATGGTTTATATTAATGTAATTCCGATCGATGCCCAAAGGTCTTTCATTCAAGCTCATTAGGTGCGGTAATTGAACATCAGTTATAGCATTTCTAGTAAGGGATCTTACCGAAGTTCTCTGAATACCGCCCTAATCTTCTGTCCAAGTACCTATCCACCCATTGTATTGTCACTTGACTGAGCCAGAAAGCGTGAGAACAACTTCTTGCTCCATCGCCTAAGATCGAATTGAACCCCTATGATTGAGTACTTTTCAATTGGTCGTATATATTTAGTGTCTATATAATCTCTATCTTGTTTTCCATAGCCTTATCTCCTATATTCCACTGGTAAATTTCTCTTTATATATATAAAACAAAATAATAGAGACATCTAATAAGATAAGAAGGATTTTTAGTGACATGGGTGAAGTACAGCAGCAACTTACTAAGGCAACGGCAAGACTAGAAATCCTCCCTCTTTTTGCCCTATCACTATGACTCCCCCTCCCCGATATCAGACGACGATTTTCCCTATTATACCCCGTTCTCCGCTTATATATATTAGGGGAAAATTGACCAGATTAGACTCTGAGCTCTCCAAGATTCTTCCACTTCAGTAGCTCGTATCTTTTTTGTTTGTTAGGTAGGCTCGGGAACAGACAGCACCAAACCTTTTATATAAGTTAAATTTTCCATGGCTGCAAAGCAACCGGGAATGCAAAAGCCCTGCCCTGTTCTTCGCCGGTGCTATTGAATCCGCTCTTTTCATTATCAAGGGCAATTTACAAATGTATTAAAGGAAGAGAGAGGTCTTTCCTTTTATCTAATGTATCTACGCCATCACCCTTATGCCGTAGTTACAGATCCAATCACGTTTAACCATTCTTATGGGGAATCTTCCGTAGACTTCCCTTAAGTTCAGACTGACTAAAAAGGGCACTTAAACCATACTTGAATGGAAATCTCTGGTTCGCCTCTTCGAGTGACTACACGTACCTAGCTATATTAGTGACTTCGTACCTATCAAAGTCAAGGAGCGAAAAGCTATACTCTACTAAAAGGATTTTAGAAAAGCCCCTATCTTATAGGACTAAAACGGATTTCTCTCAAATTCCAGTAGTACCGTATGAGAAAATGGTGGTCATGGTAATCTCAGATACTTAGTGGTAATGGGAAATCTTGGAACATGCTTTGCTTCCTGTTTGGTGGAATCAAAGCGAGTTTAATGGTAAGTTTCTTTTCTATTGTGGAAGCCAGAGGGTGATCCTAGAACAAAGCATGCTTTCTTATCAGAAAGAGACCCATTTCTTACTGATTTGGCAACAAACATTGTTTAAAAAAAACTCTAGGATCCATGCCATCACATATAAGGAGCCTATCTTCTGCAAAGCATGTTAGTCTTTCTGCACTAACCCTTCCTACTGTTAGGTCCCTTGACCCTGGTTCAAAGAAAAATCATACACACCCGAATCAAGCCTATGCATTTATCAATATAAATGTCAGATTTAAGAGCTCTCCTACACATCCTAAAATGAACGTTTCAAAAAGTACGTTCACAGAAACAAGTCAACAAACACTGTTGCAATGGTAATCAAGCTCAGTACCCATATCCATACTCCTCTGGTGAAATCAGAAAAATATCAGCACAATCCATACCAAATGCGGATTCAATCCTTGGGGGTACAAGTGAATCACAGCACCCAGTGCACACAAACAGTGGTGGCACTATACCACAACATCGTGTATGTTGCCATACCTCACAAGCCACCATTTTCTCCCCATCATCATCTTGAGCTCCACATTCACATCTTGGAAGCCCCACCCTGAGACTTCAAAGGAGTACACAAGTCTATAGCAATTCCCCTCACACAAAGCTCCACACCTGACTGGATTAACCCAAAGAGCACTTCCTCATCACTCACACCCATCAATTCTGTGATGTCTGTCACTATAAGCCTTTCTGCAATGCAGTAAGTTTCCGCCTCAGCAGCTTGCTTAAAATCTCCAACAGTTGCATGCAGTGGAACCATGACAATCTCACCACAAGGTGGATCTCTCAACTAAGATTTAATGTCAACAAAATTTGGTGTCAGCTTGCAAATGAATGTCAATACCTGCTCCATTTCATCCATTAGTCCCCACTCCTTCACATGTATTGCCAAGTCCACTGGTTTTGAATCACATTCTTGTACACATACATAAACATAAAGTACATCATTACCAGGCACCCTAGATAACCTGGGTATCTACAAGAGCCATTACCTCACTTCAGGGGACCCATTTCCAAGCTCATGAATTGTATATTCAAGGATCCTACAAAATTTCCAATAAATCACATTGTTCAGTGATTTCAGCACATAATCAAGTAACCCTGTGTCACCCATTCAGTGCATCCACAATCACTTGAGCTGCAACCTTGTAGGCCACCAGCTATCCATGTGCAGTGCTGAACTTCTTGTACCTCATATTCATATCTTTCTCCTTCATTGGATTTGATCTGTTTGAGAGTGCATGTTTGGTTGAATTTCCTGAGATGAATGCTTAAGAAGGAGGAGCACATGTGACTTTTATCTTAGACAAAGGAGCACGAAACTGAAAAGTAAGCATAAACCTGAGAAGATCCCTGATTGTGGAAATCTGAGTTTTACTCATCTCTCTATAGCACCGAATCATTTGTTTGATTTCTTTGTGGCACTTTTGTCTTACTAAAATATCTTACAATCTCATCAGAGCTTCGATTGCTTCATAGTAGTTTTTCTCCAAAGCTTCTACGACAAAATCTATAACCCCACCTACCAAACCAAGAGTGGCCATAAGCAACTCCATGAAGTAGGCGAAGATCCATAGACCTCTTCCTTGAAACATCTTCCACTGCAATTATCCTACATATATATAAAGGAAAAAAAGTACTAAGACTCTTGAACGTTCAATAAATAGTTAAGATTTTAGGTATCAAACCAAACACCTAGCCGACAATGAAAATGAATCCAACATTAAAGAAACCTGTATCCTGCATTACAATCCCAAAATTTGGTGTTCAACTGTCGTTAATGGATCCGCACCACATCACTACATCACTATAGTGAAAAGCCTTTGGAAGCTAGTCTGGGAAATTGACGGATTATCCATTGGTGTGGTATTGAGTTTCCAATAATGATATTTAATAATGGAAATGGAAGGCCTGGAAAAAGACTGGTTATTCATTGAAGCAAAAAATCTCTTCCCCCATGCTAGACTTATTTGCTGGACAATACAATCCTGAAGGTTCAGGCTATAAGTTGTTATATCGCTTGTCAATCTGTTGAGCAGTACATACAAGGAAATTGAGAAGATGCAAGGCTGAATCGAAGAGCGAGCGTTTGAGTTCATTCTTTCCGTCCACCAGTATGTCTCTGTATGGGGGAGAACGTATTGAGGGAGGTTCCGCCCAAGAGCTATGTTCCCTCAGCCTTTCCCTAAGGTTGTATGTGAACATGCTCTCGGGTCACTTTAAGGATTCAATCCAGCCCCAAGCGTACCTAGGGATGATGCTTGAACTCTTGTTCTCAAGGTAGCTACTGACTCTTTGAAAGGTCTCGAAAGACTCTATGTAGTTATGTAGAGAGGCTTAATGTGCAGATGGCCTGTA